TATGAAATGCCTGAAAAAGGATTATTCTGATAGAATAAATTATGTAAATAAAAATTACTTTCATTGTGAATTTAAGAATTAAACTTAACTTTAGAATCCAAAACTCTATATGCATCATACATTTATTCACAAAAAGATAAGCTAATAAAGCTAATAGGTTCATATCCTAAATATAGAAGTAAAATCTTCTTCTTTTTAATAAAACTAAATTCAAGAAATATTCTATTTATCAATACAATAAGACTAGGGATTTTGATATCAGTAAGATCAAATAACTGAATTATAATTTGGTGTGGTTTAGAAGTTTCATTAGTTTCATTTATTCCATTGATAATTAACAAAATGATAATTTCATCAGAATCCATAATGAAATATTTTATTGTTCAAAGAATTAGATCAGCCATATTGATGTTAGGAGTTTTAATCATAATTATAAAGGGGGATTATAATTATGATTATTTACTTTTAGCATCTTTAATAATAAAGATAGGGGTAGCCCCTTTCCACAACTGAGTATTAACTGTATTAGAAGGGTTAGATTTAATATTAATTATAGTAATATTGACTATTAATAAAATTGCTCCGCTTACTCTAATAAGATACCTAAATCAAAGGTATAATATAATTATTATAATTACAATAATTCTAGGGGCTATTATAGGCCTAAATCAAAATTCAATAAAAAAAATTATTGGTTATTCATCAATTTTTAATATAGGGTTAATTTTAACACTAATAAAAAATAGATTGATATGAATATTATACTTAATAGTCTATTCATTTTTAATTTTATTCATAATTTCATTAATAAAAATTAATAAAATAAATTTTGTTAACCAAATAGTATTCTCAGAAATAAATATTAACAAATTGACTTTATGGATTAATTTACTATCCATGGGAGGTATACCACCTCTAATTGGATTTTCAATTAAATACATAGCAATAGTTTATATAATTGATTTAAAGCTTATGCTTATTATAATTACGATAATTATATCATCACTTCTAGTTATATTCTTTTATATACGAATGTCCTTTGTGTCAATTATAAGTTACTCAGTAACAAATAAAACAAAATTATTCTATATAAATGAAATATCCTCGTGGTTTCTAATAATTAACTTGACCCTATTACCAATACTAATGCTCATAAAAACTTATATAGTCTAAACAAGACTTTAAGTTAATGAAACTATTAGCCTTCAAAGTTAAAAATATGAGTATTTTGTAAGTTTTAGGAATAACCCATCATTAGATTTGCAATCCAATATTTTAACATAAAATATAAAACCGTAAATATTAACGGAATATAAATTCTTAAGTAAATTTACAGTTTACCACCTAGATCAGACACATTAACCTCATGAAGAAATGATTATTTTCCACTAATCATAAAGACATTGGAACAATGTACTTTATTTTTGGTATTTGAGCAGGAATATTAGGAATAATATTAAGAATAATCATTCGAATTGAATTATCTCAACCAGGACCATTTATAAATAATGACCAAATATATAATGTAATTGTAACATCTCATGCATTTATTATGATTTTTTTTATGGTTATACCAATTATGATTGGAGGATTTGGAAACTGACTTCTCCCTTTAATGATTGGTGCACCTGATATAGCATTTCCACGAATAAATAATATAAGATTTTGACTTTTACCTCCATCACTTACTCTTCTTCTATTTAGTTCTATTGTAGAAATAGGGGCAGGAACAGGATGAACTGTTTACCCACCACTCTCAAGAAATATTGCACATTCAGGTCCAAGAGTTGATTTAACAATTTTTTCGTTACATTTAGCAGGAATTTCATCTATTTTAGGAGCAGTAAATTTCATTACAACAGTAATAAATATACGACCTAATACAATAAAGCTAGACCGTACACCATTATTTGTTTGATCTGTTTTAATTACAGCAGTACTTCTACTGTTATCACTGCCAGTTCTGGCTGGAGCAATTACTATATTATTGACAGATCGTAATATTAATACTTCATTTTTTGACCCATCAGGTGGAGGGGACCCAATTTTATACCAACATTTATTTTGATTTTTTGGTCATCCAGAAGTTTATATTTTAATTTTACCAGGGTTTGGATTAATTTCACATATTGTAACACAAGAAAGTGGAAAAAATGAATCATTTGGATATATTGGAATAGTATACGCCATGATATCAATTGGACTATTAGGATTTGTAGTTTGAGCTCATCATATATTTACTGTAGGTATAGATGTAGATACACGAGCTTACTTTACTTCAGCTACAATAATTATTGCAGTTCCAACTGGTATTAAGGTATTTAGTTGATTAACTACAATAAATGGAGTAATAATAAAGAAAAGAATTTCTCTTCTATGATCATATGGATTCGTTTTCTTATTTACAATTGGTGGTTTAACAGGTATTATTTTATCAAATTCATCAATTGATGTAGTACTGCATGATACTTATTATGTAGTAGCACACTTCCACTACGTATTATCTATAGGAGCAGTATTTGCAATTATAGCAGGATTTATTCACTGATACCCATTATTTACAGGATTAATAATAAATCCAAAGTGATTAAAAACACAATTTGTGATAATATTTGTAGGTGTTAACCTAACGTTTTTCCCACAGCATTTCTTAGGATTAAGAGGGTTTCCTCGGCGTTATTCTGATTACCCTGATGTTTATTCATCTTGAAATAATGTTTCTTCATTAGGAAGAATTATATCTCTTCTGAGAGTTATAATAATAATATATATTATTTGAGAAAGTATAGTATCAAAGCGGACAGTATTATTTCCTATTAATAATAATACATCAATTGAATGATTACAACAATCACCACCTGAAGAACATTCATATAGAGAGTTACCTTGTATTTTAAATTTCTAATGTGGCAGATAAATGCAACAAGCTTAAGATTTGTACATAAATAATTTTATTTTGTTAGAAATAGCAACATGATCAAATCTAAATTTTCAAAATGCAAATTCACCAATCATAGAACAATTAATTATATTTCATGACCATACAATAATAATTGTGTTAGTGATTACTGTAATAGTAGGATATATAATGCTAATAATTATATTAAAAAGATTTAATAATCGATTTTCATTAGAAAATCAAATAGTAGAACTAGTATGAACTATTTTACCTGCAATTATGTTAATTTTTATCGCATTACCATCTCTTAAAATTTTATATATATTAGAAGAAAATAGTAAACCAATACTCTCTATTAAAACAATTGGTCACCAATGATACTGATCATATGAATATTCTGATTTCAAAAAAATTGAATTTGACTCTTATATAAAAGTATCTAATACAATTGAAAATAATGAACTTCGTTTATTAGAAACTGATAATAAAGTAGTAATCCCATTTAATACACAAACACGAATACTTATTTCATCGTCAGATGTTCTTCACTCATGAACAGTACCAGTACTAGGATTAAAAGTAGACGCTTCACCAGGACGAATAAATCAAGGAAACTTTATTATAAACCGACCTGGATTATTTTACGGACAATGCTCAGAAATCTGTGGAGCAAATCACAGATTTATACCTATTATAGTAGAAAGAGTAAATATAAAATCATTTATTAATTGAATTAAAAACTATTCATTAAGTCTCTTAAATGCAAGAATTGGTCTCTTAAACTAAAATATAGTATATTAGCAAATACTCTTAATGAAAAATTTAGTTTAATAAGAAAACAACAAGTTGTCAACTTGTAAATACTTATAAGTAATTTTTTTTGCCTCAAATATCACCTTTATGATGAACTACACTTATAATACTTTTTATTATTAGATTTTTAATATGTATATATATATTATATTTTACCTTTAATAAAAAAATTAATAAAAAAACAACTACAAAAAAAAATAATTTAAACTGAATATGATAAATAATTTATTTTCTGTATTTGACCCATGTACAGGTATATTATCAATAAATTGATTAAGAACTTTAATTTTTTTAATAATAATACCATATAAAATATGAATAACACAAAATAAAATTAGATTCATAATAAAAGCAATTACAAATACTCTTAATAAAGAAATATCAATACTTATAAAATATAAAGGAACAAATTTAATTATAATTAGATTTTTTTTACTAATTATATTTAATAACTTAATAGGATTAATACCATATGTATTTACATCATCAGCTCATTTAGTATTTTCTTTAAGAATAGCATTACCTATATGAATAGCTTTAATAATATTCGGATGAATTAACAAAACAAATTCAATATTCTCTCATTTAGTACCTAATGGTACTCCAGGTATTCTTATACCTTTTATGGTAATAATTGAAACAATTAGAAATATTATTCGACCTGGATCCCTGGCTGTACGATTAACTGCAAACATAATTGCTGGACATTTATTAATAACCTTATTAGGTTCAGATAAATCAATAATTGTGTTAATTTCAACATTAATCATTTTTATTTCATTAATAATATTTGAACTAGCAGTAGCAGTAATTCAATCTTATGTATTTATAACATTAATAACTTTATATTCTAGAGAAATTTAAATGAATAATCATCCATATCATTTAGTAGATAAAAGACCTTGACCAATTACAGGAGCAATCGGACTAATAACTACATTATCAGGAATAGTAATGTGATTTTACAGATCTTTTATAATATACATATTAATAGGAACAACTATTATTTTATTAACTATAATCCAATGATGGCGTGATGTAGTACGAGAATCGAGATTACAAGGATTACATACTATTAAGGTTATAGTTTCTATAAAATTAGGAATACTAATATTTATTGTATCAGAAATCCTGTTCTTTTTAAGATTTTTCTGAGCATTTTTTCATAGAAGACTTGCACCTACAATAGAAATCGGGATAAAATGACCTCCATTAGGAATTATCACTTTTAACCCTATTAATATCCCATTATTAAACACAATAATTTTATTAAGATCAGGAATTACAATTACATGAGCACATAATGCATTAATCAACAAAAATTATGATAAAATAAATCAAGCATTGTTATTGACAATTTTTTTAGGTTTATACTTTTCAGTATTACAAATATATGAATATATTGAATCTCCATTTTGTATTTCAGATTCAGTTTATGGATCAACTTTTTTTCTAGCAACTGGATTTCATGGACTTCATGTAATTATTGGAACTATTTTTATTATAGTATCTACTAAACGAAGATTTCAATTAAATTTTTCAAAAAACCACCACGTAGGATTTGAAGCATCAGCTTGATACTGACACTTCGTAGACGTAGTTTGATTATTTCTATATATAAGAATTTACTGATGAGGAGGTTAATTTATTTAATATAAAAAGTATATTAAGCTTCCAACTTAAAAGTTTCATTAGAAAATAAATAATTAGTTTAACCTTAAAACACATATTAATAATTATTTTAATTATAATAGTAATACTAATAATTATAATTTTATTTAGAAAAAAGGTAATTTCAGATTGACAAAAATCAACACCTTTTGAATGTGGATTCAACCCAATATCATATAAACGATTACCTTTTTCTATTCATTTCTTTTTAATTGCAATTATTTTTCTTATTTTTGATATTGAAATTATTATTATTATACCAATGACATTAACACTAAAAAGATCAATAATAACAACATGAATAATAGCTTCTACTATATTTATTGTAATCCTAATTGCAGGGTTATATCATGAATGAAAAAATGGAATATTAAGATGAACAAAATAAGGATTATATTTAATTATAATATTTGATTTGCATTCAAAAAGTGTCTATAAGACTAATCTTAACAAAGAAGTAAACAATTACATTTAGTTTCGACCTAAAAATAAGATATTATATCTCTTGTTTTAATTGAAACCAAAATAGAGGTTTTTTATTGTTAATAAAAAAAATGAATTAAATTCCAATTAAAAGAGATTATAATAAAAATAGCTGCTAACTAATTTTTAAAGCGAATTAAGCCCGTTTGTCTCTTATTCATATAGTTTATAAAACATTTTATTTTCATTAAAAAAAAGAATACAATTATTCTATGAATTTTATATTTTAAGAAATATTCACCATTGTATCTTCAATACAAAGCTCTAAAAATTTAAGCTATTAAAATTATAAAAAAATAATAAATCAAATTATAAAAGATAATAAAAAAAGCTTTATATTTCCTAACATATAAAACTGAAGCCAATTTGAAAACTTTAATAGATAATAAGAAAGGCCCATAGAGCCATAAAATTCTCCTCAATTTAAATTTAGATTGTAATTAAAAGAAAAGTAATAAAATCAAGTAAATAAATAATAAAAATAACTATATATAAATCATATATTGGTAAATATATAAAAGTAAAAATTAAACTTATAAGACTTTATTAAAGAAAGTTCTAAACCAAATCATAAACCTATACCAACAAACAATAAAGATCTTAATTTTAAATAAAAAGGAATTACAAGAAAAGTTAAATCTAATCTTATTAATCACATTATTGTACAACCAAAAAAAACAGAAAATAAAGAAAGAAAAAAAATTCTAAAATTTATAAAAGTAAATTTTTCAAAAAATAAACAAAGACTAATATGCTTACTTTTAAATATTAAAGAGTAATAAAATAAACGAATTCTGTAACAAGCAGTTAAACCCAAACAAAAATAAAATATAAAATAAATAAAAAAATTTAAAAAATTCATATTTATTAATTCTACAATTAAATCCTTAGAATAAAATCCAGATAAAAAAGGAAATCCACATAAAGCTAAAGACGAAATATTAAAACAAGAAGTAGTAAAAGGTAAATGAACTCTTACAATACCTATAAAACGAATATCCTGATTATTATTTATATAATAAATTATAACGCCAGCACAAAGAAAAAGAAGAGATTTAAATACAGCATGTGTTAATAGATGATAAAAAGACAAATTAACTATACCTAAGAATAAAGATCTTATTATTAAACCCAATTGTCTTAAAGTTGATAGGGCAATAATCTTTTTTAAATCAAATTCATAATTAGAACAAAAAGAAGATATTAGTATAGTTAATACACTTATAAACAAAAAATAAATATTATTAAAATTTAATTGATTAAAAAAACGAATTAAAAGATAAACCCCTGCAGTAACTAAAGTTGAAGAATGAACTAAAGAAGAAACTGGTGTTGGAGCTGCTATAGCAGCAGGTAATCAGGAAGAAAATGGAATTTGAGCTCTTTTAGTAAAAGAAGAGATAATTAATATATAAAAGATATGACAAGAATAAAAATCTAAATAAAATATGAAATGTCATCTACCATAAGATATTAATCAACAAATAGAAATTAATAAACCAATATCACCTAAACGATTTGTCAAACAAGTAATTATACCAGATAAGTATCTTTTTATAGAATTATAATAAATTACTAAACAATATGAAACTATACCCAAACCATCCCAGCCTAATAAAATTCTCAATAAATTTGGTCTTATAATTATAAGAAGTATACTAATAATAAATAATACAACTAAAAAAAGAAAACGATTTCTAGAATAAGTATTAATACCTATATAGTCTGAACTATATAAAATTACTATAGAAGAAATAAAAAAAACTACAGACACAAATATTAAAGAAATTCAATCAAAAAATAAAACATAAAAAACCCCAAAGGAATTTATTATATAAAGTTCTCACTCTAAAAATAAAGAATAGTTCTCCATTAAAAATAATAGTGAGAAAAAAAAAAAAAAAAAAAAAAAAGAAAGCATAAGAAAAAATCAATATAAATAAAAATTAAATTTTAACAAATTAAAGCCTTAGCAGGATCTAGGAATCCACAACTCCTTATTTTGAGGTAATAAACTACTTTAATTAATAGAAGAAATTTAATCTTAAAATAATTAAAACTAACGGAAGTAAATGAATTATTATTAACAAATATTCACGAACATATCCTAAAGAATAACAATAAAACGAATAATGTTGACCATGTTGAATATATCTATATAAAAAATATCTAAAACACGCCGAAAAGAAAGAGATAAAAATAAAAAATAATATAGAATTTGATCAGTATATTAATATTCTATTAATAATAAAAATTTCTCTAACAAAATTTAATCTAGGGGGACATCTTATATTAAAAGCACAAAATACAAATCATATAAAAGATATTCTGGGTATAAGATTAATAAGCCCTTTATTTAAGTAAAAACTTCGTCTTGAGTATCGCTCATAAGAAAAATTTGCTAAACAAAATAAACCAGAAGAACAGAGACCATGAGAAATTATTATTAAATAAGAACCTAATATACCTCATTTAGTTATAGTTAATAAACCAATTAAACATATTCCCATATGAGCAACAGATGAATAAGCAATTAAACATTTTACATCTCCTTGAATTAAACAGATAATTCTAACTAATACACAACCTACAAGAGATAAAGAATATCAAATATATCTATAAAATAAAAAAGGAAATTCATAAATATTTATAAAGCGAATAAACCCGTAACCACCAATCTTTAAAAGAAGACCTGCTAAAATTATAGAACCAGAAACAGGAGCTTGAACATGAGCCTTAGGTAACCAAAAATGAACTATAAATATTGGTAACTTAACTATAAAAGCAAAAATTATAAATATATGAATTAAAAATCTATAATTAATATAAAAAAATATATCAAAATATAAAGTTATTTTATTAAACATAAAATAAAGAATAATTAACAAAAAAGGCAAAGAAGCAAATAAAGTGTAAAAAAACAAATATAAACCAGAAATTAAACGTTCAGGTTGATACCCTCAAGTATAAATTAAAACTATAAGGGGGATTAAACTAAATTCAAAAAATAAGTATATCACTAATATATTAAGAGTTCTAAATACTAAAATTAAACTTAATAATAATATTAAATTTACTAGAAGGAAAAAGTTTATTGTTAATGACCCTTTAATTAAATTTCTACTAACAATTATTAAAGAAATAATTAATATTCTTAAAATAATTAATCCATAAGAATAAAAGTCAATTCCGTAGTTATAAGAAATTAAAGAAAAAAAATTAAACCCAGAATAACTAATAAATAAAATTATTAATAACAAGATTATAAATTGAAATAAGTTTCAAGATATATTTAAATAAAAATAAAGGAACATAACTATTATATATATAAATATTTTTATCATAAAAATATACTTATTAAATAATCATTACCATGAAATCGAATTATATACACTAGAACTCTTAAACCTAAAGCACCTTCGCAAACATAAAATGTTATTATAATTAAATAAAGATAAAATGAATAATCAAATATTAAACAAATTAATAATGTTAATAAAAGTAAAGAAAGCACTAAAAACTCTAGACTAATTAAGCACAATAAAATATGCTTACGAATTAAAATTAAGCAAAACAATCCTATAAAAAAGATATACAAGGGAAAAAAATTCATAAGTTTTAATATTTTAAAAAAAATAATGACTTTGTAAGTCAAAATTAAGAACTTTCTTTTAAAACATCAGCAAAGTAAGTAATATACATCATAATCTCCCAAAGATTAAATTTTAAATAAACTATTAGCTGTAATTAAATTAATATTAATCAAATTTATAATAATAACTTCTTCAGTTGTTTTAGTTATAAACAACCCTATATCTATAGGATTAATATTAATAATTCAAACTACTATGGTTATTTTATTTATAAATAAAATTTTAACTTCATCTTGATTTGCTATAACAACATTTATAATAATAATTGGTGGGTTACTTATTATATTTATATACATAAGAAGAATTGCATCAAACGAAAAATTCAAAATAAAAATTAATATAATTATTTTAATTGTATTAATTATTTTCATTTATGATGAAATATTAATTAAAACACAAATTAATGAAAATCAAGAAATAATACACACCAATAATTTTAATTTATCATTAATAAAAATCTACAATGAAAAATCTATAATATTAACAATTATATTAATTTTGTATTTATTGTTAACAATAGTTTCAGTAACTAAAATAGTTAAGCATCATAAAGGACCCCTACGAGCATTCAATTAATGAATAAACCTATACGAAAAACAGATCAAACAATTAAAATTATTAATTATTCTATTATTGACTTACCAGCCCCAATTAATTTATCAGCATGATGAAATTTTGGAGTGTTACTAGGAATATGTTTATCAATTCAAATTATTTCAGGAATTATATTATCAATACATTACACTGCAGATATTAAAATGGCATTTGACACAATCAGTCATATTACACGAAACGTAAACTACGGTTGATTAATACGAACATTACATTCAAATGGAGCATCATTATTTTTTATTTGTTTGTATATTCATACAGGACGAGGAATTTACTATGGATCATATAAATATACAAAAACATGAATTGTAGGAGTTATTTTAATACTCCTAACAATAGCAACAGCATTCTTAGGATATGTACTGCCTTGAGGACAAATATCATTTTGGGGGGCTACAGTTATTACAAATCTTCTTTCAGCAATTCCATATATTGGGGGAATTTTAGTAAACTGATTATGAGGTGGATTTGCAGTAGATAATGCAACACTATCTCGATTTTTCAGATTACATTTTCTATTACCATTTATTGTACTTATAATAACAATTATTCATATTTTTTTTCTCCATACTACTGGATCCAATAACCCAACAGGCATCAATTCAAATGTTGACAAAATTCCATTTCACCCATACTTTTCAATTAAAGATATCATAGGAGTTATAATAATTTTAACTGCACTCTTGATATTAAATTTAGCTGAACCTTATTTACTATCAGACCCAGATAATTTTATTAATGCTAATCCAATAGTTACCCCAGTACATATTCAGCCAGAATGATATTTCTTATTTGCATATGCTATTTTACGATCTATTCCTAATAAATTAGGGGGAGTAATAGCATTATTTATTTCAATTTTAATTTTAATAATTCTTCCATTTTCAATAAAAATAAAATTTAAAAGAATTGCATTCTATCCATTAAGTCAATATAGATTTTGATCCTTTATTATAGTAGTTGTACTACTAACATGAATTGGAGCACGTCCGGTAGAATTACCATTCACATCTACAGGAATAATTTTAACAGTAATTTATTTTAGATATTTCTTGCTAGATCCAATAATAAAAAAAACATGGGATAAAATTATTAGATAAAGATGTTTAGCTTATATTAAAGCATTTACTTTGAAAGTAAAATAAAGATTAGAATTTAGTATCTTTACAAAAAAAAATGATAATAAAACAAGACCTTTAAAAAAATAAAAAAAAAAATATAATTTAAAGACAACGGTAAATAACACTTTCATGCTATATATATAAGTTTATCATAACGATAACGAGGCAAAGAACAACGAACTCAAACAAAAAGAAAACAAATTATAATTACCTTTAGAAAAAAATAAAAAGAATAAAAATCACCCCCTAAGAAGATTAAACAAGTGATTAGTCTTATAAAAATAATTCTAGCATATTCAGAAATAAATAATAAAGCAAAACCACCAGAACCATATTCCACATTAAATCCAGAAACTAACTCTCTTTCACCTTCTGAAAAATCAAATGGGGATCGGTTTGTTTCAGCTAAGCTACAAGAAAATCAACAAAAGAAAACTGGAAAAGAAAAAAAAATAAATCAGCTTATATCTTGTAAAAAAGAAAAAGTAATTAAATTGTAATTATCACATAATAAAAAAAAGCCTAATAAAATTAAGGATAAAGAAACTTCATAAGAAATAGCCTGTGATACTCTTCGAATACAACCTAGAATAGAATAGATTCTATTAGAAGATCACCCACAAATAATTAATCTATAAACCCCTAATCTTGATACACATAAAAAAAATAAAAACCCAAAATCAAAATTAATACAATTAAAATAATAAGGAAATAAGAGTCAAATAAATAAAGACTGAATTAAACCTAAAACAGGACAAATATAATAAATTAAAAAATTAGAATTCTTAGGAAAAAACTGTTCCTTAATAAATAACTTTATACCATCACTAAATGGTTGTAACAAACCTAAATAGCCTACTTTATTAGGGCCTTTTCGAATATGTATATAACCTATAATTTTTCGTTCTAGTAAGGTAAAAAACCCTACGGAGACTATTACTAAAGCTATTAAAATTAAACAAGTAATGTAATAAATTAATGAATGTGAATAAATAACACTTAATTAAATTCTAAAATTAATACATAATATCTGCCAATTCATTAAATTTAATATTAAAAATAAATTAACTGGTCCTTTCGTACTAAGTTAAATTAAAAATTTTAAGATAGAAACCAACCTGGCTCACACCGGTTTGAACTCAAATCATGTAAGAATTTAAAAGTCGAACAGACTTAATATAAAAAATTCTTCTTCTTTAATTTATCTTAATTCAACATCGAGGTCGCAAACTTTTATATAGATATGAACTCCCCATAAAAATTACGCTGTTATCCCTAAGGTAACTTTTTCTTTTAATAAATTTAATATTCAAAAATATACATAAATTAATGAATTTAAAAATTAAAGTTTAATTTAATTATCACCCCAACAAAATTAAAATATAAAATTTAATATAAAAATTAAATTTAAATTTCAAAGTCTAATAAAGTTCTATAGGGTCTTTTCGTCCCAAAAAAAAAATTAAGCTTTTTTACTTAAATATAAAATTTAAATATTATAAATAATAAAATTAATTTCTCATTTAATCTTTCATTCCAGTCCTCAATTAAAAGACTAATTATTATGCTACCTTTGTACAGTTAAAATACTGCAGCCATTTAAATATTCATAGGGCAGAATGTACTTTTAATAAAATCTAAAAGAAATGTTTTTGATAAACAGTTGAAAATTAAATATGTCGAATTCATTAAAAATTAATTTAAAATTTTACTAATTAAATCAAAATTAAAATTAATGTTAAATTTTTTAAATGAAATTAGTAAAAAATTAAATTAAAATAAATCAATACTTAAACATAAAAATATATTAATAACTAAATTTAAAATTTAAAAACTAATAAAAATGATTGAAATTAAATTATAATAATTAATAAAGATTATCCCTTATTAAATATTAATTAAAATAATAATTAAAAAATTTAATTTATTCCTAAATAACCAGATATAATTAAAATCGAATAAAATATATTTACAATTAAAAGATTAATCTACTTTATGAAACAAGTAAGATAAAAATTTAATTGAACTTTTAATTTCGGGAATAGAAAATATATTAAAAAATTAATTCACCCTGATACAAAAGGTACTATTAAATTTTTATAAAAATTTAATAACAACCATAAAAGAACTTCTTAATTAATAATTTATTATTAAACTAAATATAAAAATAAATAAAATTTATTATTAATTAAATATCAGAAAGAATATTAAATTTTCTTATTAATGTAAATAATTAGCTTTATAAATAAGCTACAATCTGACTTTCTAACTTCACTTTCCAGTGAAGTTACTTTGTTACGACTTATCTCAACTTAAATGAGAGTGACGGGCAATATGTACATAATTTAGTATAAAATTCAAAATAAATAATAATTTATATTTACTATTAAATTCTATTTTAATATTATATTACTTAAATAAAACCAAAAAATATAATATTAAAGTAATTCAAATTCACTTTATTAAAACTGCACCTTGACCTAATATAAATTTTTAAAAAAAAAAGAAAATATATTATTATAACATTCCAAATTATAGAGATATACAAATACAAATAAAGTAGAATTTATCGTGGTTTATCAATTAAAAACCAAATTCCCCTAAAATAATTAATTACCGCCAAATTCTTTGAGTTTTACAGAAAATAACTGATAATATTCTAGTTAAAATTTAAATTAAAAATAATAGGGTATCTAATCCTAGTCTATTAATAAAATTTAATAAAAATTAAAAAGAAAATATATAAAAAAATAAATTCCACCTAAATTCAATAATTTTATTTTCAAAAAAATAAATAATTAAAACCTAAACTATTAAACTAAATAAATTGTATAACCGCGAATGCTGGCACAATTTTAATCTAGTATAACTATATTACTTAATAAAAATAAAAATAATTAATAATACTTATTACTGAAAAATAAAAATTAAAAATTAAACATATAATTTATATAGATATATAATATTTTAAGCAAGAATAAAACTTATGGTAAAACTTTTTCAATAATATAGTTAGTATATTTATATACCCTAATATATAGTTATAATTAATTTCTTTGGGGGAAAAGATTTTATAGTTTATAACTAGATAAATATTATCAATACTATTATTGTTAATAAATACTTATACTTATAATAGATATTTATTGATATTATAGATATTATATTTATATACCCTAATACATAGTTATAATTAATTTCTTTGGGGGAAAAGATTTTATAGTTTATAACTAGATAAATATTATCAATACTATTATTGTTAATAAATACTTATACTTATAATAGATATTTATTGATATTATAGATATTATATTTATATACCCTAATACATAGTTATAATTAATTTCTTTGGGGGAAAAGATTTTATAGTTTATAACTAGATAAATATTATCAATACTATTATTGTTAATAAATACTTATACTTATAATAGATATTTATTGATATTATAGATATTATATTTATATACCCTAATACATAGTTATAATTAATTTCTTTGGGGGAAAAGATTTTATAGTTTATAACTAGATAAATATTATCAATACTATCTATTATTGTTAATAAATATTTATACTTATAATAGATATTTATTGATATTATAGATATTAATTATTTATGTATATTAAATAATTATTATAGATAAAACTATAAATATAATCCTTTCTTTTTTTTTTTTACTACGTAAAAAAAGAAAGATTGTTTAACATAAATAGTTTATATAATACTAATTTAATTTATATAAAATATATTAATAATAATAAAATATTTATTATATATATTAAATATATTAATAATAATAAAATATTTATTATATAATAATTATATATTAATTAATTAAATCTACCTCTTTATGAGTAGAGGTAGATTTGTTATTATATATATATATATTAAATATATTAATAATAATAAAATATTTATTATATAATAATTATATATTAATTAATTAAATCTACCTCTTTATGAGTAGAGGTAGATTTGTTATTATATATACATATTAAATATATTAATAATAATAAAATATTTATTATATATATTAAATATATTAATAGTATCGTATGAATTAGCTTAATAAAACCTAATTTTGTTAAGACTTTTTCTACTAAATCTAAATTTAACTATAAACCTTTAGAAAAATCAACCCAGTATTCAATAATTTTCTATATTTTATTTTTTTTTAGAATATATTATATTAGTTTTGTCACCTCTTTATGAGTAGAGGTAGATTTGTTATTATATATACATATTAAATATATTAATAATAATAAAATATTTATTATATATATTAAATATATTAATAGTATCGTATGAATTAGCTTAATAAAACCTAATTTTGTTAAGACTTTTTCTACTAAATCTAAATTTAACTATAAACCTTTAGAAAAATCAACCCAGTATTCAATAATTTTCTATATTTTATTTTTTTTTAGAATATATTATATTAGTTTTGTC